GATCTTCTTGACTGTTATTCAAAAGGTCCAATAATGTATATATGTTGGACCTTTTGAGGCAATTATAGATTCTGGGAGGCAATTCTGATTGGTCAATAAAAATCGATTTCAACGCCATTTTTTTTTTATTTTTTGTTAGTTTAGCCAATTTATCATAAAAGGTAAAAGGGGGTAAAGGAACTATGTGTTGATTGTCCTCTAAACTTAAATTTTCTTCTTTGGTATGTAAAAAGGGAATCAATAAATCAATCAAATTTCGGGAGGCTTCGTGAAGTGCTTCTTTAGGAGTTAAACTTCCATTTGTCCATATTTCGAGAAATAGTATCTCTTTGTTACCATTTTCATAAGAATGAATACTATGATTCGCATTTCGAACAGGCATGAATACAGGATCTATAGGATAACTTCCATCTTGAAAGGTATTTGGCGCTTTTATAAGATATCCACGATTCTTCTCTATTTGTAATCCAATAACCAACTCAATGGGTTCCGTCAAGCTAGCTATATGCTGTGTATTATCGACGATTTCTACATAAGGCGGTAAGATGATATCTTGAGCAGTTACATATCCAGGGCCCCTGACACAAATAGACGCCTCACAAGTTCCATAGAGATTACTTCTCAATACGATTTCTTTCAAATTCATTAAAATTTCATGTACTGATTCTTGAATACCCATTATGGTAGCATATTCGTGTGAGATTTTCTCAGATTTTGCGCGTGTGATACATGTTCCTTCGATTTCTCCAAGCAAAGCTCTTCGCATCGCAATGCCTATTGTGTCTGCTTGACCTTTCATAAGCGGAGACAGAATAAAGCGCCCATACAAAAGACGCTTACTGTCTGCTGCTGATTCAACACACTTCCACTGTAGTGTCCGAGTAGATACTGTTATTTTCTCTCGAACCATAATAATATTATTTGATCTGATCATTGAATCATTTATTTCTCTTGTTTCTCTTGCTCTCTTGTTTCTCTTGCTATTGAAATATCTTCAATTTTGATTTCTACACACGTCTTTTTTTCGGGGGTCTACAGCCATTATGTGGCATAGGGGTTACATCCCGTACGAAAGTTAATAGTATACCACTTCTGCGAATAGCTCGTAATGCTGCGTCTCTTCCAAGACCGGGACCTTTAATCATGACTTCTGCTCGTTGCATACCTTGATCTACTACTGCACGAATAGCATTTGCCGCTGCGGTTTGAGCAGCAAACGGCGTCCCTCTTCTTGTACCTTGGAAGCCACAAGTACCGGCAGAGGACCAAGAAACCACTCGCCCTCGTACATCTGTAACAGTCACAATGGTATTATTGAAACTTGCTTGAATATGAATAACCCCCTTTGGTATTTTACGTATACTCTTACGCGAACTAATACGTCCACGTGAACCCTTTTTCGGTATAGCTTTTGCCATATTTTATCATCTCATAAATTTGAGTCAGAGATATATGGATATATCCATTTCATGTCAAAAAAGATCCCCCTTCTTATTTGTATATTGGGTCTTTAACGAGTCTTATTATCCTTGTCTTTGTTTATGTCTTGGGTTGGAACAAATTACTATAATTCGTCCCCGACGACGGATTAGTCGACATTTTTCACAAATTTTACGAACAGAAGCTCTTATTTTCATATTTGCCACTCCTTACTTTAATTTTGAATCCTTTTCTTGGAAGAAAATAAGTTTATTGTAATTTTCGATTTTGAATCGTATTCCTGCGAAAGAAAAAGAAATAGTGAAGTTAAAAAAACCTAATCTTTCGAATCTTTGTTGCGGAGTCGATAAATTATACGACCTCTGGTTGAATCATAACGACTTACTTCAATTTTGACTCTATCTCCTGGCAATATTCGTATAAAACTACGTCGGATCTTTCCTGAAACATAACCTAGAATCATATCTTCATTATCTAAACGAACCCGGAACATGCCATTGGGAAGCGATTCAGTAATTAAACCTTCATGAATCCATTTTTGTTCTTTCATTCCAGGTCAAACCTCCTTGAAGTATCAACTAGTGGAGGAAGAACCCTATTAGACAACCCACTCCTTCTCTTTTCTTTTTCACAAAAAAGAAGTTTCCTATTCAATTCGGATATTAGAAAAATTACCATATATAACACAAAATTTCTCCGCCTATTCTTTCTAGTCGAGCCTCCCGGTCTGTCATTATACCCCGAGAGGTAGAAAGAATTACAACTCCCATCCCGCCTAAAATTCTAGGAATTCTTTGATAGTTAGAATAGATTCGTAGACCCGGCCGACTGATCCGTTTTAAATTTAAAAGATTTCGATAAGTCCTTTTCCTATTCCTTCTATGTCGTAGGGTTAAAACCAAAAAATCTTTGTTATTTTCTCGATGTTTTCTCACGTTTTCGATAAAACCCTCTCGTAAAAGTATTTTAACAATACTTTGGCTGATATTAGTAGATGCTACTCGAACCACGCTTTTTCTATACATATCGGCATTTCGTATAGAGGTTATTATGTCAGCAATAGTATCACTACTCATGATTAATTAAAATGATTGGTGCCTCCAAATTTGGATATAATCAACATGTTTTTCTTTTTTTTTTTTTTACGTATTTGTTTATGAATATTAATATGAATTTTGAAAGGTATATACGTGAGACAAAATCTACTAAATTAATCTTAATCTATTTCTTTTAAATACCCTACTATAACCTATAACCATATCGTAGTCTCATTTTATAATACCTCGGGAGCTAATGAAACTATTTTAGTAAAATTGAACTGTCTCAATTCTCGGGCAATCGCACCAAAAACGCGAGTTCCTTTTGGATTTCCTTCTTGATCAATCACAACTGCAGCATTGTCATCATATCGTATTATCATACCGTTGTCACGTTTAAGTTCTTTACAAGTACGGACAATTACAGCTCTGACCACTTCTGATCTTTCTAGAGGCATGTTTGGAACTGCGTCTTTGATCACAGCAACAATAACGTCACCAATATGAGCATATCGACGATTGCTAGCTCCTATGATTCGAATACACATCAATTCTCGAGCCCCGCTGTTATCTGCTACATTCAAATGGGTCTGAGGTTGAATCATATCATTTTTTTTCTGTTTTTTACAATACAAAGGTCGAAGAAAAAAAGAAATATTATTTGTTCAAAAAAAGAAACCTGCACCCGCTATTTTTAAGGCCTATTTCTTTTTTATCCCGAAATGATGAATTGAGCTCGTATAGGCATTTTGGACGCTGCTATTGAAATAGCCCTTCGGGCTATATTTTCTGTTACTCCACCCATTTCATAAAGGATTCGACCTGGTTTAACAACAGCTACCCAATATTCGGGAGAGCCTTTACCTGAACCCATACGTGTTTCTGCGGGCCTTACTGTAACTGGTTTATCTGGAAATATACGGACCCATATTTTTCCACCGCGACGTGCATTTCGTGTCATTGCTCGTCGACCTGCTTCTATTTGTCTAGATGTGATCCAAGCGGGTTCAAGTGCCTGAAGAGCGTATTTACCAAAACAAATAGTATTACCTCGATAAGATATTCCCTTCATTCTTCCTCTATGTTGTTTACGGAATCTGGTTCTTTTGGGGTTATAGTTGATGGTTTGTTTTGAATTCCATCTCTACTACAGAACCGGACGTGAGAGTTTCTTCTCATCCAGCTCCTCGCGAATAAAATCAATTCAAATTAAAGATTTTGAATTCAATTCAGATAGAATCTAATTTGAATTAAGATATACATGTATTTAATAAGTAATATACTGAATCATTGATTTCATTTAATCTAGATCAAATCTATTATTCATTTGTGTATCTTGTTTGTATAGATAACTAAATCTAAATATATTAAATAACTCTTTTTTCTTATATTTATATCTTTTAGAATGTTAAAACAAATCTTTCTTTTGTTTTACTCTTTATCGTATTGGGTTGACCCAATTTTAGCAATCCAAGAAAATAAAGTTTTCGCGGGCGAATATTTACTCTTTCAATTTCTATTTCAGTTCTATCATTAGTTCATAACTTTTCCGAATAGATGAATTGGTCTCTGGCCGGTTCCGCCATCCCGATCAATGAATCATTCGAATTCATTTTCACTAAAATCTTTTGAATTCATAGGTTCCATCGTTCCCATCGCTTCTTACTTAATGGTTAGGTCTGAATTTTACAACGGAGCTATTAGTTCTTGAGTCAATATTCTTAGTCTTTATTGGCTCGAAGCTCTTTATTTTTTGTTCGACGAGCAGATCCATTTAATGATGAATCCGTATTGGTGCTTTATTACGCAGATTTTTTCTGAGATGACTCATAGACCTTACATATTGGAATTATATATCATCAATATCCTTTTTCTTTCTTTCTCTCATCTTTCCAATTATCCATACCCTTTCTTTTTTATTTCGATTGACAACTTAGAAGCATATTTTTTAATAAAAAAGATTTCAGTTGCTACAACAATATGAACAATATATCATATCTTGACTGGTTCTTTGGATCCAGATAATACGAAGTGATGAGTTGGTTATTACTTCTATAGTTATTTGTTTATATTTTTATACTATGGGGCTGTTTTTTTATACTAACCCTCAAAAAACCAACGAGTCACACACTAAGCATAGCAATTTTATCAAAAGATGAATTAAATTTTTATTAAACCCTATAGAATTATAATAGAATTATTATTGTTCATTTTTTTTATTGAACAGAAAAGAAAAAGAAGAAACTAATTTATCATTTTTTGTTACATCGCTGGATAGAATGCAAAGGGAAATAAAGGTTTATTATTCCCCTTCTATAAAGATCCAAATTTTGATGCCTAATACCCCATAGATTGTTCGAACTGTATAGGAACAATAATCAATTTTAGCGCGAATGGTTTGTAGTGGAACCCTACCCTCTCTGATCCATTCAACACGCGCAATTTCTTTTCCGTCAATACGTCCTGCAATTTGCACTTGAATTCCTTTTGTATCTGCTTGTTCAGTTAATTCTATAGCCTTTT